TCATGATTATTATGCTTTTATATTAGCATAATATAATGTCTGCGATATTACTATGTAATTTTAATATAGGTTTCAATACTATGTCAGGATCGTTCTTGTAATTTTGTATTTATTATAATACTATATCAGAACGATTTGTTGTGTCTATTTTTACTATTTTTTTACACTAATGTAATTATTACACTAATGTAATTATTACACTAATGTAATTATTACACTAATGTAATTATTACACTAATGTAATATTAATAAGTTATACTATGTTGGATGCCTGCAGTTATAAATTTATTATAATAACATGTTAGTACAACTTGTTGTGCACGTTCATATTTTTGAATTAGTGGAATTATAATACGATTTTAGTAGGCTTGTTTATATTTAATATAATTGTTTTATATAAAACAAATGTATAATTAATATAATTTGGGTAAAAAAATAACCACACTGTTCGAGGTTTATCTGTGTCCGGGGGGGTTCACAGAAGTCTTAGATATCTCAGTAGTGTGGGGGGGTTGGGGGGGTTTACGCGGAAAACCCGACCATTAAGAAGAGGGGAGTCTTAGGAGGATCTTGTGATAGTTATAAATATCTTATGCTCTTGATATAAAATTATGCAGTTCTTTTATCAATGTCTATAATAGTTTCACCAATTTTACTCGGGCAAGAAAAATGTACAACCTTGTTAGTTAGTTCCGTGTGCACTGTGAAATGCTAAATGAAAGGAAAACGAAAAAAGGGAACCAGCTGCCCCCGTGGAGTGAACGCTCGGCTGAGTGAATAATGAAGAGATGTACTCCACCATTAACTTATGCGAGCGTCAATGAAAGTGGGAGGAGTAACGCGAGTAATGTTCCTGAGGTAGGAACCAGATGCCAGGAATAGTTCACTGATAGCGACCCCCACGATTATTGTCCCTCACCTTCAATAACCGTTGACATTAAGTTATGAGCTGGTTGGTGGTCTCTTACTGCGCATTATAATTTAATTGAACGGGATGTGGAGTCCGTGGTATATCTTTGACTATGGAATTTTTAGCTGGGTAAATAAGTTTCGTTATTGTTTATGAATAATTGTTGGAATTAATCATTGTATGGTTTATGTACATATATAGGTTATGTCATTATTTCATTATTATAAATGTATTTATTACATATGATTATACATATTATGTCATTATATAATGCATAATTATTACTAGAGCATATGTACTATAATCAATTTATGCATCCAGAGAATAGTTTAGTTTAGAATTCTAGCTTTGGGAGCTAGAGGTGAGAGTTAAAATCTCTTTTCTCTGAGCAGTAGGAAGGGGTTAAACCTTCACCTGCCGGTTTACAAGACCGGTGCTCTTGTATTAAGCTACTACTGCAAGACAATCGTAAAGCCTTATTTTCAACTCAACCTGCGATGGGGGAAAAAATTAGGAAAAGTATGAAATACACAATTGATGCGATTTGACCAATAATAATGTAGGGGTGTTCTACAGGTATTCCTCCAATTCAGGTTAATACGACAACATCTGCAACTAGGGTTCAAAATAAGAATTGGGTTGCGGGTCGGAAGGTTAGGCCTCGTTGTTTAGAGGTGTGGAGGATGGGGACTACTATAAGAACGAGAATAGAGGATAAAAGGGCTAGTACTCCTCCGAGTTTATTTGGGATCGATCGCAGAATTGCATATGCAAATAGGAAGTACCACTCTGGTTTAATGTGAGGCGGGGTCACGAGTGGGTTGGCGGGGGTGAAGTTGTCGGGGTCTCCTAAGAGGTTGGGCGTAAAAAGTGCTAGGCAGGTGAGTGCAATAATCAGTGCCGCAAAGCCCAGTAGATCCTTATAGGAAAAATAGGGGTGAAATGAAATTTTGTCCGTATCAGAATTTAAACCCAGGGGGTTATTGGAGCCAGTTTCATGTAAAAAAAGGAGGTGTACTACGGTTGCGGCTGCAATTACGAAGGGGAAGAGAAAATGAAAAGCAAAGAACCGTGTAAGTGTAGCGTTATCAACTGAGAATCCACCCCAAATTCACTGTACTAAAGCGTCACCAACATAGGGGACGGCGGAGAGTAAATTAGTGATGACAGTTGCACCTCAGAAGGATATTTGTCCTCAGGGGAGGACATATCCCACGAAGGCGGTTATTATAACTAAAAGTAGAAGAATAACCCCGATGTTTCATGTTTCTTTATATAGGTATGATCCATAGTAAAGGCCCCGGCCCACATGCATATAGATACAGATAAAAAAGAAGGATGCACCATTGGCATGTATGTTACGGATTAGTCACCCGTAGTTCACATCTCGGCAGATATGAGCAACGGAGGAGAAAGCCGTAGCGATATCAGAGGTGTAGTGCATGGCAAGAAACAATCCGGTGAGTAATTGTGTAGCTAAGCATAATCCTAGAAGAGAACCAAAATTTCACCAGGCGGAGATATTGGAGGGTGCAGGGAGGTCAACGACTGCGTCGTTTGCGATTTTAAGAAGGGGGTGCGTCTTTCGTAGGCTGGCCATTAAAGAGTTCCTGTAGTTAAGTAAATAACGGTGGTTTTTCAAGCCATTATTCTTGGTTTAAGTCCGGGCGGGAATTATGGACATTACCACAGTCTTTTTTTTGTTAGGTGTTGGCGGTTTAGTGGTGGGATTGGTGGCAGTTGCTTCTAATCCTTCCCCTTATTTTGGTGCTTTAGGTTTGGTTGTTGTTGCGGGGATAGGGTGTGGAGTTTTAACTAGCCATGGGGGGTCTTTTTTGGCTGTAATATTATTTCTTATTTACTTGGGGGGAATACTGGTTGTTTTTGCTTATGCAGCTGCTCTTGCAGCTGAAGCTTACCCAGAGGGGTGATTAACGGGTTCGGTGGCTATTTATACTGGGCTCTACTTACTTGTCGTTATGTTTGCGACGATTTCGGTTCGTCAAGGATGATATGATCCGTCCTTGGCTTCAGTTGATGATATGTGTGATTTTCTTATTGTAAGTGGAGATGTTAGTGGGGTGGCCTTAATATATTCCTTGGGTGGGGGGATGCTTGTATTTAGTGCTTGAATATTACTGCTAACTCTTTTTGTGGTTTTAGAATTAACTCGGGGTTTAGGACGTGGAACGGTGCGTGCTATTTAGTTATTGGCAGCCTAAGATAATTCCTAGTGTTGTTGATAGAACAAGCATAGCTAGATGGGTTATAATTAAACCGCGTTGGAGGTTGCTTGTGGTTGAAATTATTGGGCGATTTGAGGAGTTTACAGCTTGAGGGCCAACTTTTTCTAATCAAGTTTGGTCTACTGCTTGGCTTGCAAATTTTTGTCCTATTGTGAGACTTATTTTAGGGATGCTTCGGTGAATTAGTATGGGAAAATAGCTTAATAGGAGTGAGAATAGGTAGGGTTCTCGTTTTGGCCGGGGCTTGTAATGTTTTGCGGCTAGGGCTGCTAGTTCAAAGGCTAACAGTAAGCCAGCTAGTGTAACGATTATTGCTGCAGTTTTTAAGATAGGGTGTATAGTTATAAGAGGAGTTTTTTCGGGTATTAAATAACTAAATAGTAAGAGGCCGGAGGCGATACTTCCTCAGGCTAGTCGTTTAAGAGGATTAATAACATGAGGACTATTTTCGTTGGCGGGAGATAAGGGGTTGATTCGGGGTTGTCCCATAACAACGTAAAAAATAATACGAAGGCTGTAGGCCGCTGTTATGCCGGTTGCCGCGAGGGTAATAAGAAGGGCACAGGCGTTTAAATCTGATGTGGTTGTAGCTTCAATAATAGCATCTTTAGAGAAGAAGCCGGCTAGGAAGGGGGTACCAGTTAATGCAAGACTGCCAAGGATAAGGCAGGCGCAGGTAAAGGGGGCCAATCGGTAGACTCCTCCTATTTTTCGGATATCTTGTTCATTGTTTAGGCAGTGAATAATGGAGCCTGCACAAATAAATAATATTGCCTTAAAGAAGGCATGTGTGCAGATGTGTAGAAAGGCAAGTTGGGGTTGGTTTAGGCCAATAGTGACTATTATTAGGCCCAATTGGCTAGAGGTTGAAAATGCGATAATTTTCTTAATGTCGCTTTGGGTTAAGGCGCAGATGGCTGTAATGAAGGTGGTTATAGCCCCAAGACAAAGACAAATTGTTAGGGCTAGTTGAGAAGTTGCGAGGAGGTCCGCGAATCGAATCAGAAGAAAGATACCGGCTACGACCATAGTACTTGAGTGTAGTAGGGAGGAGACGGGGGTGGGGCCTTCCATGGCTGCGGGAAGTCAGGGGTGAAGTCCAAATTGTGCTGATTTTCCGGTTGCTGCGACGATAGCTGCAATTAGGCCGGGGGCTGCGTTCTTGTCTAGGGCTAGTTGATTAATTTCTTCAATTTGTCAGGTATTAAAACCATTAAGGGCTCATGCTATAAGGAATAGGAAGCCAACGTCCCCAATTCGATTATAGGCAACTGCTTGAAAGGATGCTGTATTTGCATCTGCCCGTGCATGCCATCATCCAATTAATAGGAAGGATATTATACCAACACCTTCTCAACCAATGAAAAGTTGATAAAGGTTGTTGGCTGTAACTAGAATTATTATAGCCATAAGGAAAATTAGGAGGTATAGGAAGAATCGACCAATATTTATATCTTCGCTCATGTATCAAATGGCAAATTCAAGAATTGCTCAAGTAACGTAAAGGGCAATAGGGATAAAAACAAGGGCATATAGGTCAAAATTACAGCTAATGGTTATGCTGAAGGATTCAGTTTTAATTAGGGTTCATGAATTGACCGTAGATTCGGGTTTTGCAAATAGTAAATATGCGAGGGGTATAAGGCTAATGAAGAAGCTTAACTTGACGGCTGTTTTAATGTAAGTTGCGAGTTCTTTGGTGGAGTTTTTGTGGGGAAAAAGACGATCTAGGATTGGGTATAGGAGTAGTGCTAGAACTAATAGGATGGACGAGGTAGGGGGATAAATAGGTCCGGGCATAGCTGCTACTTGGATTTGCACCAAGGGTTTTTGGTTCCTAAGACCAACGGATGAGCTGTTATCCTTTAGGAGCTGTGGGCTCAGAGTAGAGCCCAGGAGTTCAACCCGGGTAAACGAAGGTTAGCAATCTAGGCTGCTAGCAGGCCTCTCTCGGTGGACAAGGGGACTTTAACCCCTATCTCTGGAATCACAACCCATTGTCTTTCTTAAACTATGTCTACTTCTAAATCATGCTCAAATTAATGAGGGTTTAAATATTAATAGAAGAAGGGGGAGAAGGTGGAGGGCTATAAGTAAGTGTTCTCGAGTAAAGGAGGGGGGGAGGTTAATAATATGTGCGGGAAGCGGCCCTCGTTGTGTCATTAAGAATATGTACAATGAGTATCCTGCGGTGATTAGGGTTCCAGCACCTGTAAGAATAATAGTTCATCAAGATCATTTTCATATACCTGCAATTACAGTAAGCTCTGCTATGAGGTTGGGTAGGGGAGGTAGGGCAAGGTTGGCGACTGTTGCAATAAATCATCAGGCTGCTATTAGGGGAAGGGCTGTTTGTAGGCCTCGGGCAAGAACTATTGTTCGAGTATGGGTTCGTTCATAATTAGTATTTGCAAGGCAAAAGAGAGCGGATGATGTTAAACCGTGGGCAATTATTAGCACAAGGGCGCCTGTAAATCCTCAAGAAGTCTGGGCAAGGATTCCAGCGACGACAAGGCCTATGTGGCCTACTGAGGAATAAGCAATTAGGGATTTAAGGTCAGTTTGTCGTAAGCAGATGGATCCTGTCATTACTACTCCTCAGAGGGCTAAGACAATGAATGGATATGCTAAGTCTTTTGTTAAGGGGTTGAGTACAACTAGTACTCGTATTATACCATATCCTCCTAATTTGAGTAGTACGGCAGCCAGAATTATTGACCCTGCGATAGGGGCTTCTACATGTGCTTTAGGTAATCAGAGATGTACTCCATAAAGGGGTATTTTAACTAAGAAAGCAACTAGACATGCGACCCATCAGAAGTTATCTCCTCAGTTGGTCAGAGAGAGGGGTTGATTATAAAGGAGGGTAATTATTGAGAGCGATCCTGTTGTATTTTGTAGAAGGAGGAGAGCAACAAGAAGGGGTAATGAGCCGGCTAATGTATAGAAGAGAAAATAAGTGCCTGCGCTTAGCCGTTCTGTTTGGTTTCCTCATCGTGTAATTAAAAATAATGTGGGAATTAAGGTTGCCTCAAATATTACATAAAATAGTAGTACTTCTGTTGCGCTAAATGCAAGAATTAAGGATGATTGTAGTAGAACCATCAGGGTGATATACAGTCGTTGTCGCTGGACTGGTTCGGAGGCCATATGGTTTTGACTTGCAATTATTATTAAAGGTAGAAGTCAGCAGGATAATACAAGTAAGGGGCTTGAAAGGGAGTCAATACCTGTTATAGAGGTTAGGTAGGTTCATCCTGTGTCTCAGGGTTTCTTTATTCAAAGGAGGCTGACGGCGGCGATTAACAGGCTGTTGGAGGTGGCTATTTGCCAAAATCATTTTGTAGGGGAGAGCCAGATTGCTGGTACTAGCATTAGTGTTGGAATAAGAATTTTTAACATTGTAAGAGGTTAAGGCTTTGTAATCGGTCTGTGCCGTGAGTTCGTGCGGTAGCAACAAGGAGAGCAAGTCCTGCACCAGCCTCACAAGCTGAGAAAGCAAGTAGAAGTATGGGGGCAATTGAGAAGTTAGCAGAATTTAGCTGCAAGGATCAGAGAGATAGGGCTACAAAGAGGGAGAGTATTATTCCTTCTAAACACAGAAGTGCAGATAGGAGGTGAGTGCGGTGGAATGTCAATCCTGCGAGGCCCAATGTAAAGGCTGTTGAGAAAGCGAAGTGAATGGGGGTCATGAGACACTCACGGGGTCTAACCGTGGACTTTCGAGCCGAAATCGATTATTTTACACTAAACTAAATGCCTACTCAGCCCATTCTAATCCTCCTTGAATCCACTCATAGATTAACCCGATGGTGAGTAGAATAAGAACGGCAGAGGCTCAGAAGAAGGTTATTAAAGGGGATGTTAATTGGTCGCCTCAGGGGAGGGGGAGGAGGAGTGCAATCTCTAGGTCAAAGAGAAGAAATAAGATGGCTACTAAGAAGAAGCGGAGGGAGAAAGGGAGGCGGGCTGATCCAAGAGGATCAAATCCACATTCATATGGGGAAAGTTTTTCGTAGTCGGGGGTTATTTGAGGCAGTCAGAAGGATACAACTGCGAGAACAATAGAGAGAACCAGAGCAATAATAATGCATGTTATAATAAGGCTAGTCATGTATCTTTCCTTGGATTTAAACCAAGACCGGGTGATTGGAAGTCACTTATACTTGTCATTTATACTAGAAAGATTATGATCCTCATCAGTAGATGGAAATATAAAGGAACAGTCATACAACATCTACAAAATGTCAGTATCAGGCGGCAGCTTCAAAACCAAAATGGTGGGTGGAAGTGAAGTGGTAGTGGACTTGACGGAGTAGGCAAACAGCCAAGAAAGTAGATCCAATAATTACATGTAACCCATGAAAGCCGGTTGCTACAAAGAATGTTGAGCCATATACTCCATCTGCAATAGTAAATGGGGCTTCATAATATTCCATTCCTTGGAGGAATGTAAAGTAGAATCCTAAAATAATTGTAAGGGTGAGGGATTGAATGGCTTGTTTTCGTTCTCCCTCCATAATACTATGGTGGGCTCATGTCACGGTAACACCGGAAGCAAGAAGGACGGCTGTGTTTAATAGTGGAACTTCAAATGGGTCAAGAGTAGTGATGCCTGTAGGGGGTCAACATCCTCCTAGTTCCGGGGTTGGCGCAAGGCTAGAGTGGTAGAAAGCTCAAAAGAACCCTAAGAAGAAGAAAACTTCGGAGGTAATGAAAAGAATTATTCCATAACGTAGGCCTTTTTGGACGGGCGGGGTGTGGTGGCCTTGATATGTTCCTTCTCGTACGATGTCACGTCATCATTGATATATTGTTAGGAGAAGTAAAATAGTGCCCAGGGTTATTAGGACTACGGAGTTGTAGTGAAATCAAATTGCAAGGCCGGATGTCATTAGCAGGGCAGCGACTGCGCCTGTTAGTGGTCAAGGGCTCGGGTCAACCATGTGATATGCGTGTGCTTGATGGGCCATTAGACGTTTTCTTGTAAATAAAGGCTCAGGAGGAGAACAAAGACGTATGCTTGAATTATAGCCACAGCGACCTCCAGTAATGTTAATAAAAATAAAACAGTGGCAGTTAATAGGGCAACGACAGGCATGGAAGATGCTAATACAAAAGCAGCAGTTGCGATTAGTTGAATTAATAGGTGCCCTGCTGTGAGGTTGGCGGTAAGTCGCACCCCTAAAGCTAAGGGTCGAATAAATAAACTAATAGTTTCGATAACAATTAATACAGGAATAAGCAGAGGAGGGGTTCCTTCTGGTAGTAGATGTCCTAAAGCGGCTGTTGGTTGATTTCGTAAGCCTATTAGCACGGTGGCTAATCAGAAGGGTACTGCAAGTCCCATGTTAAGGGATAGTTGAGTAGTTGGGGTGAAGGTGTAGGGTAGGAGACCTAACATATTTAGTGTTAATAGAAATAGTATTAAAGAGGTAAGCAGAGCGGCTCATTTATGTCCTGGTAGATTGAGTGGAAGGAGAAGTTGTTGTGTAAACCGGTTGATGAATCAGCCTTGTAAAGTAATCATTCGATTGGTTACTCATTGAGGGGAAGGCTTAGGGAAAAGAATTCAGGGAAGTACTAATGCTAAGGCTATGAGCGGTACCCCTAAGAAAGATGGACTTATAAATTGATCAAAAAAACTTAATGTCATGGTCAGGCTCAGGAGGTAGTACGTGGGGCCTCTATACTTTGGGAAGTTGGCTCATTTATAAATGTATATGCTAGGACTTTGGGTGGAATTACCGTTAAGAAAACTAGCCAGGAAAATAAAAAAATTGCAAGTCAAGGGGAAGGATTGAGCTGTGGCATGACGCTAAGGGTGGGTAGGAAGCCACCATTCTTTAGCTTAAAAGGCTAACGCTAGTCCCAACTTAGCTTCTTAACGAGGCGTCTTGTAGCAGTAGAGAAGATCATTCTTCAAAGTGTTTTAATGGGACCGCTTCTACAACAATAGGTATAAAGCTATGGTTTGCTCCACAAATTTCTGAGCATTGTCCATAATATAGACCAGGGCGAGATGCAAGGAATGCTGTTTGGTTTAGTCGGCCGGGTACGGCGTCTATTTTTACACCTAAAGCAGGGACTGCTCAGGAGTGAAGTACATCTTCGGCGGTTACGAGCACTCGGACGGGGGATTCTATAGGGATAACTATTCGGTGGTCTGTCTCTAACAGTCGAAATTGTCCCGGAATAAGATCTTGGGTGGGAATTATATATGAGTCAAAGCCTAATTCTTCATAATCTGTATACTCGTAACTTCAGTATCATTGGTGGCCAATGGCTTTAATGGTTAGGTGGGGGTCATTAATCTCGTCTATCAAATAAAGAATACGTAATGAAGGTAGGGCAATTAAGATGAGAATTACTGCAGGAAGAATGGTTCAGATTACTTCAATTTCTTGGGAGTCTAAAATATATTTGTTTGTTAGTTTTGTAGAGACTATAGCGACTATGATGTAAAGTACAAGGGTACTAATTAAGAATACGATTATAAGGGCATGGTCATGAAAGTGTAGAAGTTCTTCTATAACAGGTGAAGCTGCGTCTTGAAAACCTAATTGTGAGGGATGTGCCATAATTGTAAGATATATGGGATTTTAACCCACAATTCGGCCTTGACAAGGCGGTGTAATAACCTATTTTACTAATATCTCTTTAAGAAAGTGGCAGAGTGGTCATGTGGCTGGCTTGAAACCAGTTTATGGGGGTTCGATTCCTTCCTTTCTCGTTGCTTACCTTGTACTTGTACGAAGGCAGGTTCCTCAAATGTATGGTAAGGGGGCGGGCAACCGTGTAGTCATTCGACGTTTGTTATCGTTAGTTCTACGGAGAGAATTTCACGTTTTGAGGCGAATGCTTCTCAGATAATAAATAAGAATATAATTACGGCCACTAGGGAAATTAGAGAGCCAATTGAGGAGACTGTATTTCAAAGGGTATAAGCGTCTGGATAGTCCGAGTATCGACGAGGTATACCGGCAAGACCAAGGAAGTGTTGGGGGAAGAAGGTAAGATTTACTCCAATAAATATTACCCCGAAGTGAATTTTTGTTCATGTAGAGTGTAATGTATAGCCTGTAAAGAGGGGGAATCAGTGTACGAAAGCTGCAACAATTGCGAATACAGCTCCCATAGATAGGACATAGTGGAAATGGGCTACTACATAATATGTGTCGTGAAGGACAATATCCAGAGATGAATTTGCAAGCACAATACCAGTTAAACCTCCTACTGTAAATAGGAAAATAAAGCCTAGGGCTCAGAGAAGAGGGGTTTCTCATTTGATGGACCCTCCATGTAGGGTGGCCAATCAGCTAAAGACTTTAACCCCTGTAGGGATTGCAATAATTATTGTTGCGGAAGTGAAGTATGCTCGTGTATCAACATCCATCCCTACTGTAAATATATGATGTGCTCATACAATAAAGCCTAGAAGGCCAATAGCCATCATAGCTCAGACTATTCCTATGTAGCCAAAAGGTTCTTTTTTGCCGGAGTAATAAGCAACAATGTGAGAAATCATGCCGAACCCGGGTAAAATAAGAATGTATACTTCTGGGTGACCAAAGAATCAGAACAGGTGTTGGTAAAGAATAGGGTCCCCTCCTCCTGCGGGATCAAAGAAAGTGGTATTTAGATTTCGGTCTGTAAGTAATATTGTAATACCAGCAGCTAATACAGGGAGAGAGAGAAGGAGTAAGACGGCAGTAATTAAAACAGCTCAAACAAATAAAGGGGTTTGGTACTGTGAAATAGCGGGGGGTTTTATATTAATAATTGTGGTGATGAAGTTAATAGCTCCTAAAATCGATGAAATTCCGGCTAAGTGGAGGGAGAAGATGGTTAGGTCTACAGAGGCCCCTGCATGGGCTAAATTACCTGCGAGGGGTGGATAGACTGTTCAGCCAGTTCCTGCACCTGCTTCTACTCCTGAAGAGGCAAGAAGTAATAAAAAGGAGGGGGGCAGAAGCCAGAAGCTTATGTTGTTTATTCGAGGGAAGGCCATATCGGGGGCGCCAATCATTAGGGGAATTAATCAGTTTCCGAACCCCCCAATTATAATTGGCATAACTATAAAGAAAATTATTACGAAAGCATGAGCGGTAACGATTACGTTATAAATTTGGTCATCTCCAAGGAGGGCGCCGGGCTGGCTAAGTTCAGCTCGAATAAGCAAGCTCAAGGCCGTGCCTACCATTCCGGCTCAGGCCCCAAATACTAAATAGAGGGTGCCAATGTCTTTATGATTAGTTGAGAAGAGTCAACGTGTGATTGCCACAGGTAGGATGGCTGAGGTTAAGCGGTGGTTTGTAGCTCCACATACAGGGGTTGAAGTCCTCTTCCTATCAAGCCTTGAGGTGTTATCACGCCGGATTGCAAATCCGGAGAAGTCGATTAGCGTTGGCCGGGGCTTTCTTACCCCGCTTTTTGTTTGCTAAGGCGGGGTAAGAAATAGATAGATGCTCGCTGGTTTGGGCGCTTAGCTGTTAACTAAGAGTTTGTAGGATCGAGGCCTTCCTATCTAGAAAGGCTTTAGCTTAATTAAAGCAGTTGTTTTGCATGCAGAAGATGTGGGATAGTGTCCCGCAAGTCTTAAGGCTTGAGGGTTAAAAATGGAGCCCGAGGGAATTTAACCCTCTCATGGCCTAGTAAGACTCCAAGTATATCTGGCTAATTTAAAGAATTAAACTAGCCAAATTATAATAATAATCTAGGCAATACCTACTAAAATAAGAATAGGCTCTAGGGTCTGAGGGGGTTGCACCCTCGCATAGGGCTTTGAAGGCCCTTGGTCTACTGCTTTAACCTAAGTCCCTTATAGTGTAACTAATGTTACGATTGCAGGTGTAAGGGGTAGAAGTAATATTGTAGCAGTTGCGGATGTCGCTAAGGGGAGTGTAGATTGTGAGGTAGACAGGCGTCAGGAGGTAGTACCTGAGGTGGTGTTGGGTGCTATAGTGAGGGTTAGGGCGTAGGAGAGGCGAAGATAAAAATAAAGGCTTAGTAGCGCGCTTAGGGCGGCTAGGGTGGCTGTTGGGGCTAATCCTTGTTTGGATAATTCTTGTAAAATTAACCATTTTGGTATGAAACCGGTTAAGGGAGGGAGGCCTCCAAGGGATAGGAGAATTAGTGGGGTTAAGCAGGTGATTGCTGGTGCTTTTGCTCAAGAGGTGGAAAGGGTATTAATGGTTGTTGCATTATTTAGTTTAAACACAATGAATGTTGAGAATGTTATAACAAAATAAGTAAGAAGAGTTAATAATGTTAATGAGGGGGCAAATTGTAAAATTAAAATTATTCAGCCAAGGTGGGCAATGGAGGAGTAGGCTAGAATTTTTCGTAGTTGAGTTTGATTTAGGCCCCCTCATCCGCCTACTAGTGTAGAAATTATACCTAAAGCAATTAGTATTATAGAGTTTGATGGATGAAGTTGCAGAAGAAGTGCAAATGGTGCAAGTTTTTGTCAGGTTGAAAGAATAAGTCCTGTATTAAGGTTTAATCCTTGTAAAACCTCTGGAAGTCATGAGTGCACGGGAGCTAGGCCAATTTTTAGGGCAAGGGCTATAGTAATAACAGCTAATGATAGTGGGTGAGTAATTTGTTGAATTTCTCACTGACCTGTTAATCAGGCATTTGTTGTACTGGCAAATAAGAGCATAGCCGCGGCTGCGGCTTGTGTAATAAAATATTTTGTAGCTGCTTCTACTGCCCGGGGGTGGTGGTGTTGTGCTATTAATGGAATAATGGCAAGGGTATTTATTTCTAGTCCTATTCATGCTAGGAGTCAGTGGGAGCTTGCAAATGTAATGGTGGTTCCAAGGCCAAGGCCAATTATAAGGGCAGATAAGATGTAAGGGTTCATTAGTGAGGGATGGATTTTAACCAACATTTTTGGGGTATGGGCCCAAAAGCTTAAATTAGCTGACCTAACTTAGGATTTATAACTAGGAAGTAGTGTAGTGGAAGCACTAAGAGTTTTGATCTCTTAAGGTAGGGTTCAAGCCCCTTCTTTCTAAGGAGTTGGAGGGGTTTTAACCCTCATAATTCACTCTATCAAAGTGACCCTTTAATTCAGGCACAACTCCTTTATAGTTGCGGGGGTAAGCCAGCGAAGGCTGTTGGAAGCGCTAGGTGTCAAATAACAAAGGCTAGGGTAATTGGTAAGAAGTTTTTTCAGATTAGGTGTATTAATTGGTCATAGCGGAAGCGGGGGTAAGATGCGCGTACTCATAGGAATAAAAGTGAGAGGAGGGCAGCTTTTGTTATTAAATTCGCTGTGGTCATTTCTGGAAAGAGGGGGGTATGAAATGCACCCAAAAATAGTGCGGCTGAGAGGGTATTTATGAGGAGAATATTTGCATACTCTGCTAGGAAAAAAAGGGCAAAGGGGCCTCCTGCATATTCGACGTTGAAGCCTGAGACAAGCTCTGATTCACCCTCAGTAAGATCAAAGGGTGCCCGGTTGGTTTCGGCTAGGGTAGAAATATATCATATTGCTGCTAATGGTCAAGCGGGTAAAATGAGTCAAACGCTTTCTTGGGCCACACTAAATGTGTGGAGGGTAAATCCTCCAGTAAAGACAATGGCATTTAGTAGAATTAACCCTAGGCTGACTTCATAAGAAATTGTTTGTGCTACGGCCCGAAGGGCCCCAATTAGAGCGTATTTTGAATTTGATGCTCATCCTGACCCTAGAATTGAATAAACTGCAAGGCTAGAAATTGCAAGAATAAATAGAATACCTAGGTTCAGATCTGCAACGGGATAGGGAAGTGGAAGGGGGGTTCATAATAAAAGGGCTAGGGTTAGGGCGAGTATGGGGGCAAGGAGGAATAGTACAGGGGAGGAGGTAGAGGGGCGTACGGGTTCTTTGATGAAGAGCTTTACTCCATCTGCAATTGGCTGAAGTAAGCCGTATGGTCCAACGATGTTAGGTCCTTTTCGGAATTGTATGTATCCTAATACTTTTCGTTCAATTAAAGTAAGGAAAGCTACGGCTAGTAAGACGGGAACGATGTAGGCCAGGGGATTTAAGATATGAGTGACAATTATGCAGATCATTGTTAAGGAGAGGACTTGAACCTCTGTTTAAAGGGCTTAGGCCTTTCGCAATAGCCGTGCTCTGCCACCATAACAGGCCATGATCTCAGGCTTTTAAGCAGATGCCCTTTTACCTATTTTAGTTGTTTTCGCTAGGTAAGGGTGAGGCATATTTTTAATATTGGCCTCTTCTTTTCGGTCCTTTCGTACTAGAAAAGATCATTACATAGATAGAAACTGACCTGGATTACTCCGGTCTGAACTCAGATCACGTAGGACTTTAATCGTTGAACAAACGAACCCTTAATAGCGGCTGCACCATTAGGATGTCCTGATCCAACATCGAGGTCGTAAACCCCCTTGTCGATAGGGACTCTATAAGGGGATTGCGCTGTTATCCCTAGGGTAACTCGGTCCGCTAATCGGCTTGGCCGGATCAGTTGGTCAGAAGTTCTGATTCTTAGAGTAGTGGCTCTTGGCTTCGGAAGTATACTTCCGATTCCTCGTGGGGGTTATTTGTTTCCCCGGGGTCGCCCCAACCGAAGACATTAGGGCAGGTCCTATTTAGTTCACGTCCTTTATTCAGGAATTTTTGACGTAAGCTGCCTTAGTGTCTAAAGCTCCATAGGGTCTTCTCGTCTTATGCTTTTATTCCCGCTTCTGCACGGGAAGATCAATTTCATTGGCTAAAGAAAGGAGACAGTTAAGCCCTCGTGATGCCATTCATACAGGTCTTCATTTAAAAGACAAGTGATTGCGCTACCTTTGCACGGTCAAAATACCGCGGCCGTTAAACATATGAGTCACAGGGCAGGCGGGACCTCTTATTCGTTGATTTTGCAAGAGGCGATGTTTTTGGTAAACAGGCGAGGCTTGAGGTGTTTGCCGAGTTCCTTCTTTCTTTTTTAGCCTTTCTCTTTAATACACACCAGTGTGGGATTAACGGTTAATTTGTGGAATATTTTCTGGTTCTGGCGTGTGTGATCCATTACCCTCTATTTGTTGGGACCGTTAAATTTCGGTGAGAGTTCGTTCCGATTTATACTTGTGTAAGGGAGAAAGCCGGGGCTTTCTTATTACTCATATTAGCAGGGTCGCTCCTATGGTCGCATAGGATGGCTTGGTATAATTAGGGGTTAGGAATTAATTGTCGGAATTTAAGGTTAAGAGTTTGAACTTTAAGCTGTAACGCTTTTTATTAAGATGGCTGCTTTTAAGCCCACTTAAACGTTAGTCCTTATTTGTTGTGATCTTTATTCTCCTATTAAGGCTGTGTCCTTGTTCAAAGGGGCTGTACCCCCTTTGACTAACTCTTTTAGTTTCTATGGTTGGCGGGTTTGGGTAATACCCAGTTGAGGGTAAAATCTAAAAGGCTGAACTTCTATCCATTTTCCAAGCAACCAGCTATAACTAGGTTCGATAGGTCTGTCACCGCTACTCGAAGATCTTCCCACTCTTTTGCCACAGAGAAGGGTTCGCCCTTATTGTAGGCTGTCTTGGGGTAGCTCACCTAGTTTCGGGGAATTAAACTAAAGTATTCTTTGCTTAAGTATTGCTGGCTAAATCATGATGCAAAAGGTACAAGGGTTAGTCTTTGCTTTTCTAGGCTTTTATGGGTTATTTCATTTCTCTTTCAGCTTTCCCTCGCGGTACTATCTCTATTGCTCCGAGGTTCTTTTCTATCTCCTATACTGGGATGGAAAAATGATTTGTTTTATAAATTTAGTGTATTGGGGTTTAATTAAGGATGTTAAATTGTATTTAAAGAGTTGGGCTAGCTATTAGGCTTCAAGGTAACTCGATTTGCACGAGTATTATCTCGGTGTAAGGGAGATGCTTTGCTGTTAAGCTATACCCAGAGTTATTCCAAGTGCACCTTCCGGTACACTTACCATGTTACGACTTGCCTCCCCTTTGCATGTCTATCTTATTAGTTATGAAATTTCGTCAGCTCGGGGAGAGTGACGGGCGGTGTGTGCGCGCTTCAGGGCCGGATTCAGTAGAGCACTCTATTCTCTACTTACTGCTAAATCCTCCTTCAGATATCTTTTTCAGGGTATCATCCGTATGCATTAGTTTATTGAATGTAGCCCATTTCTTCCCTCTCCATACGCTACACCTCGACCTGGCGTTTTGGGCTGTGCCGATTGTGCCTACTATGGGGTCTTCACAGAGTAAGCTGACGACGGCGGTATATAGGCGGATAAGACAAGGAAAGGTGAGGTTTAACGGGGATTATCGGTTCTAGAACAGGCTCCTCTAGGTGGATCTAAAGCACCGCCAAGTCCTTTGGGTTTTAAGCTAGCGCTCGTAGTTCCCGGGCGGATAAAATAAGTATATTAATATCTATGTTTGTGGCTAAGCATAGTGGGGTATCTAATCCCAGTTTGTACCTTAGCTTTCGTGGGGTCAGGGGTTTAAAGTCACTTTCGTAGTTGATTTTCATCTTCTCATTAGCGTTCAACAGCTCTGAGAATATTCACCTTTAGTTTTAGTTATTTCCTAACCACTCTTTACGCCGAAGACCATCGACTTGGGTCTCTCGTATAACCGCGGTGGCTGGCACGAGATTTACCGGCCCTATCAACATTGACTAAGTCAAGTTTTCACTCATAGCTTAATGTCTATCACTGCTGAGTTCCCTTGGGGGTGTGGCTAAGCAAGGCGTCGTGGGCTAAAAATTGTGCCTGATACCAGCTCCTCGTCTCCAATCAGGAGCTTGTGGGGCATTCTCACCGGGGTGCGGATACTTGCATGTGTAAATCTAGTTTAAGTTGATGGCAAAGTCAGGACCAAACCTTTATGCTCTTGGAACTTTCTAGGGTTCATCTTAACATCTTCAGTGTTATGCTTTACTTAAGCTACAACAGC